TAAATGTAACTCCTTGTTCAAAGAACTATTCAGAGTGCCTCGAGCTCCTTTTAAAACTTGTTGGAAAACCTGTTGTCGGACTTGCTGAACCGCCCTTTGGTGGTCAAAACGAATGGTTTCATTTTTGTAATTTTCTAATTCTTCCAAAGTCTTATAAGTTGACTTAATCAAATTCAATTTTTCTCGTTCTATCTCCGAGTATCCATTCACTCGAAATTGATCTGCTTCCCTTTCGACTTTCCGTAAGCGAGCCCGGGCTTTTTCCAGCCGTTGAATGGCCCCCCCCTGCAGTTCCTCTGAATTTCGAATAGTATTCAGGATCTTCCGTTTTCGATTATCTAATAAATCACTTAATGAAAGTAGATTATCTTTCCATTCATCTCAAAACTTACATGATCCCTTCCCGAACCAAACATGAATTTTTCGATTCATTTGGCTCTCACACTCAATTACTTCGACTTTTTAAGTATGGGGGCAATTCCCATATCTTTTTTTTTTAATGTAATGAGCCTATCCTCTACCTCTCTTCTCTATTCATATTCCAAGATGTCGCGACTAATCACTAATCAAAGACCAGAATATTTTGAGGACTCTTCTGACGGAACAAAACAAAAATATTGAATTGTCAGCAAAGTTGTTTCTTTTTTTCGTCAAATCCAAAGAATTCTTCTTACTTTATATTATACACAGGTCACCGATTCAGCATAAAAAGCGGTTGATTGAAATATTTCAAATATTTTGCATTCCAATAAAAGAAAAGGCTCAAAGGCTCAAATAATTTTATCGACATGAGTGTTTTATATCGAAAAAAAAACAAATTCCAATTTCCAATTATTCATTTTGCAAACATTTCTATTCTATATTAATATAGTAGTAGAAAGAGTACCATGCTGCGTCTGGACTTCAAACAGTTTGGTTTAGCTTTAACCATGTTAATGACCCCAAACTATTGGTTTGGTTGATAGAGAATCAAAGTGGATTTACCAATGAATCACGAAATGCTATGGTTCTTAAATATGATTTGAAATTGATTCAGAAGTAATTCGCGGAATCGTGCACCTTTTTCGATCTAGTTATAATGAAAAAAAGTACAGCTGGTTGGATCCAGCCTATTCTTGAAATAAACAACTCGCACGCACTCCCTTTCCAAAAAAGATCAATACACCAAGGACTACACTTAGATTTATTGGATTTGTTGCTAAAATATCGGTATTAAACCCGAAACTCCCGGCAAATGACCAGCGAACCAAGGAAACGAAAGAATCGGTTATATTTTTCATATTATCTCCTCTTTTAGATAGACTAAAAAAAAATACGGAATTTGCATATTTATAGGATTAAACAAAGGGATTCGCAAATAAAAGCGCTAATGCTACAACCAGTCCATAAATTGTTAAAGCTTCCATAAAAGCCAGACTAAGCAATAAAGTACCTCGTATTTTTCCCTCCGCCTCGGGTTGTCTCGCGATACCCTCTACAGCTTGACCCGCAGCAGTACCTTGACCTACTCCAGGTCCAATAGAAGCAAGCCCGACGGCCAACCCAGCGGCAATAACAGAAGCGGCAGAAATCAGTGGATTCATGATAAGTTCCTCGCACTAAAATAAAGAAATAGTTAATGATACAATCGTCCAATGAATTATGACTTAATTATTCGATCGCTAAGATTCATCCAGTCGAAATAACTAAGAACTCGGAATTGAAGTAATAATAATATTAGTATTAAACCATAAAAGCTACTTCGATATCTCTTTTTTAGTTCCGATCCACAGGATTTTTGTGAATCCATACGACTTTTGTTCTTCCATTTCTTCTTTCCAAACTCTTTTTTAATTCTTCGTTCGTTAGTTTTCTTTATTTCATCGCTTTATTCATTCACATTCAATTCACAGGCAAAGACGAAACCGAAGAATTTCTATTGGAATCTCTATCTAAGTTCACAATAGTAGGGCGGATTAGATATATCTTTAGTTGATATATAACTATCAATATCTAATATCATATATACATGTCTTTCTTCCATAACGTAAACCAACTATTCATATCTTCATATCTTAGATTCAAGCTATTCGTATCTTAAAGTCAATCGTATTCTAGAATCATTCTTGGAACCATACACAAGAGTTGGCTTAGAGTCATTAGATCCCATATACCAAATTCTGTTCCCCTCTCCCAATCAACCCGTTTTTTATGAATCTCGTTTGGCGAATCATTGCATAGAAATAAACATAAGTATTTTATTCCGGTAAGGTCATTCACTTTAATTATTTAATTATTTATTAATATTTTCTTTTGGTCAATCGTTGAATTGAATAAAATCAACTGAAATGGGAATCATTCTAGAAAGCATCTTTCTTTTTCTTTTTTTTTTAATCACACACCGTGTAAATTGTGATACTATGATACTATAAGAATTTTTATATTAAGAATTTTTATTCAAATAATGACTCCTTATATTTGAATTGAATGAACAAAACAATAGAATGATAATATTCATTGGCAGGAGTATGATATAATAAAGCCAAACATGAATTTTAGGAAAAAGATCTTTTTGATCTCTTTCCTTTTTTACAATTCCCCAATATCTGAATTTTTTTCTATGACTCTTGGTCGTATATCCCGTATTTGTCTATTTCTATTTGTATATTGATGTTTCCTAAGTGGATTATCTTTAGTTACGCATACACTGCGTTATTCTAAGCTAAAAAAAAAAAAGAGACTATTTTGAAAACTAGTCAATGATGGCCCTCCATAGATTCGCCTATATAAGCCGCCGCTAAAGTTGCAAAAATAAGAGCTTGAATACCGCTTGTAAATAATCCAAGGAACATCACAGGTATAGGAACCACTAAAGGTACTAAAGAAACAAGAACAACAACTACTAATTCATCAGCTAATATATTCCCGAAAAGTCGAAAGCTAAGTGATAAAGGTTTTGTGAAATCTTCTAAAATGTTAATGGGTAAAAGAATTGGAGTCGGTTGAATGTATTTACTGAAATAACCTAATCCCTTTTTAGAAAGACCCGCATAGAAATATGCTACTGACGTGAGCAAGGCTAAAGCAACGGTAGTATTGATATCATTCGTAGGTGCAGCTAACTCCCCATGGGGTAACTGTATTATTTTCCAAGGTAAAAGAGCACCGGACCAATTCGAAACAAAAATAAATAGAAACATAGTTCCAATAAAGGGAACCCATGGACCATATTCTTCTCCAATCTGAGTTTTGCTCACGTCTCGAATAAATTCAAGGACATATTCGAAGAAATTTTGACCGGCAGTCGGAATAGTTTGTGGATTCCGAACAGCTATAAGGGCTGAACCTAATAAGATAGCAATTACAACCCAAGAAGTAATAAGTACTTGGGCATGGACTTGTAAACCTCCTATTTGCCAATAGAAATGTTGGCCTACTTCCACACCGGATATATCGTATAACCCTTTTAGTGTGTTACTGGAACATGATATAACATTCATATTGCCCTCTAACAGAAATAGAACTTTAAAAAGAATTATTTTGATTCAACCCTCTCCCTTTCGACTTGTATACTTTAATTAGAATTATCCGTTTTGAATACCCGCTAATCACACAATATCCACAGTTTTTTTTTAATTTCTTTTCTTTTATGCGATTCAAGAAGAGTAACCGATTCCAAAAATCCATGTAGTTACCAAAAAAATTGATTTATCTTATTATTAATCAAGGATTTCGTATATAGCTAGAACGACCCTCACAAATTGCAAATACAAATTTATTAAGAATTAATCGGATTGAAGCTATAGCCGTTTGCTGGAATCGAAATATCTGCGAGATCGGGGTCACAATTTGTATCGATTAAACAAATTGTTGGAATTCCAAAAGCGATACATTCTCGAAGAGCCGTATATTCTTCTTGCTGATCAACGATGATTACAATATCCGGTACCCCCGTCATATATTGAATCCCGCCCGGATACGTTTGCAAGCGTGATAATTGTCTCTTCAGGATAGCTGCATCTCTTTTTGGAAGACGGTTGAGTCTCCCCGTCTTTTGTTCCGCTCTCAAATCCCTGAACTTATGAAGTCTCGTTTCTGTAGTGGACCGATTCGTTAACATACCACCGAGCTTTTTTTTATTAATATAATATAATGACATATAATGACACCGGGTTCTTATTGCAGCTCGTGCTACTAAATCCGCTGCTTTATAACAAGCTTCTGATAAAAAACGAGCAGTTCTTGTCAGATTTGTAATATGAATACCTTTATGTTTTGCTGAGATATAAGGTGACATTCTAGAATTCCATTTCCTAGTACCATGACCAAAAGGAATTCCTGCTTCCATCATCTCTTCAAAATTGATATTCCACTATCTTCTTGCCATTTCTCCCCATACTTCCTCTTTTTTTTTTATCAAAAAAAGATTTGATAAAAAAAAGAGACGAGGTGCCCTGAAATAAATAATTGTTCCAATGGAACCTTCTCTTCTACCAGAGATTGGCCATTGATACACAATCCAGGCCATTCATTACTTTCTATTCGTTATTATCTTTCTTTTCTTACTATTAAGAAATCAAAGGATCAAAAATAGTTAAGAGAATCCGCTCCTTAGGACTCATTAAATCCTCTAAATGATTGTTCTGATGTATCATGTAAAGTCTTTGAAATGCAAAAGTCTAATAATTCTCTGTGGTGTAAGAAAATATCTATCATCCCCCCCCCCGAATAAATTCTTTTTTTTGTTTTCAAAAGAATATTGTTATGCTGCCGTGAACAGTGCACTAATGCTTTGAATCCGGTACCAACGGGTATCATCCCCCCTAGAACAACGTTCTCTTTCAGGCCTTTCAACCAGTCGATACGACCCCGGAGAGCTGCTTTTGCTAAAACCCGAGCGGTTTCTTGAAAACTTGCTTCAGATATAAAACTTTGAGTATTCAGAGATGCTCTCGTTATTCCCAATAATATAGCTCGATAACAGATCGCTTCTTCCAAAGCACGCCCCGTTCGCTCCGCTCGTAACAATCCAATAAGTTCGCCGGGTAAAAAAATATTAGACATTCCATCTTCTGAAACCAACACTTTTGATGTTATTTGACGTACAATAATTTCGATATGTCTATTATGGATTTTGACCCCCTGGGATCGATAAACCTTTTGGATCTTATTAACCAAAGAGATACGACTTTGCACTATAGTTAGCTCAGCACCAATTAAGAATCCCCAAGGAATCCCAAGAATTCTTGTTATACGCGCGTTCCAACCCTCAACTCTTTTTTCTAGGTTCATCGATATTGAATCAATCGAACGCACTTCTAACACTTGTTCTACTTTTGGAAGACCCTGCGTTATATCACCAGATCTTGATTTTTCATATATAAATGTAATTAATGTATCTCCTTCATAAAGGATTTCTCCATAATGCCCATGAACAGTTGCTCCTGGAGTAGCCAAATAAGGCTTAGCTGATCTTATTACTACAGAGCCAGCTTGAACAATTAAAACTTGACCTGATTTGAGGTGTGGTCCATTTGTGGCTATACATATATTTTCACAAATAAACTGCCCAAGACTCATTATTGTGGACATTTCCTCACAATAATTATGATGGATAAAATACCAATTCAAATTAAATGGATTCAAAACAATCTTACTGTCTGGATCAGGATTATAAATTCTCTCGTTTTCATCCATTAAATAAAATTTACGTACTTGAAAAGTCCGTTTTAAATTATCAAGTTTCAAATAGTTAGTTACCGAAATCGGATTATAAGGTATTAAATAGTAAAATGAATAAAAATTCGCAATTTGAAGGACTGTTCCTAAGGGTCCCAACGAATTCCTAATTGGAATTAGAGGATCTTTTTGAATGTGAATTGATTGCTTTATCACATTATGATATTTGATATCGTTGAATGGACCCATTCGAAAACAATTAGATGATGACAAAATTATCAAAGATTGGCATTCCTTATTTCTATTCAACAAGGTATGAATAGTTCCTTGATTTTGTCTAAGTGATTGTTGAACCCTTGCCTTGAAATAAATGGAGTAAAAAGGATTTATATTGGTGCGATCTGGACCATTATCAGAGATCAATCCTGGACTTGACGGAGCATTCCTTTTTCTGATATACAAAATATGGGATTGCACTAAGTCGATTCTTAGGAAATCTCGAATCATACCATTTGTACTTACTTCAACAAAGGAAGCACAGACCTCTTCGACGGAAGAACTTTTTTTGTCTTGGTCCCAATTCAAGACTAAACAAGTTCGAACTAATTGAATACTTGTGTCAGAAATACCCCGAAAGGGTTTGCCCTTTCCATAAAGGATATAATTGACAACTCGAAGGTGCATATTATCCTTTTCCCGCAGCAGATCCTGGGGGAAGAGTGTTGCTAAATTGATACCGTTCGCTATTTCATATGTGACTACGGGTCGAACCAAAACAAAATGCTTTTTCTTGGTAGGTGTGATCCGTTGGACATAGATCCATTTTTTCAATTTTTTTGATTCCCGGGTGGGTTCCTTAAGTTCTTTTTTTCCCGTTTCCGGCGGTATCAAGATGCCACTGTGTCGGGATATCTTATCCGTTTCCCCAGGAAAATGGATATCCCCAGAAAAAATTTGGAGTTCAATCTTTTTTTTTTTTTTCTCCACTCGGACCAATCCGCCCACTTGGCTTCTTCTATTTAAAGCGATTCGGGTATCTACTCCAATGATACTATTATTCCGTACCATTACGTAAGAAGATTCGGGTAAAATATGCACTTCCTCGGGAATGAAAAAAAAGCGATCAATTTTCATTTGAAATTTTTGCTTCATTTTTTTGACTCCTCGATACTCAATCAAGCCCTCTTTTTTGACGATTGAATGCGCCCCTATAGTCCCATATTTAGTAATTCCTGAATTCTTTCTTCTGTATCGAGGATCATCAAAATAAGCAAGAATACTATTTTTACGGAAAATGCCCTTTATGGGTATTTCAATCGAGATACCTGAATGGGACATTAGTTCTTTCTCTTGTTCTTGAATGGATTGGAACGGAATGCAAAATTGATTTCTTCGCCTTTTTGCCAATAAATCAGAATTCTTGTGGAGAATTGCAGGATATATGAGATTACAATGACCAATACCTATGATTCGATTAAATCCCGAATAATCAAAAATATAATCTTCTTTTTTATCAGAAAAATCGGACCTAACTAATTGGTGTCTCACTTGATCATTATTCACTGAGAGGCTAGAAATATATCTTCGTTCGACAGAATGAGAATGGATGTTCAGTTGATCTTGATCCTTGTGGAGTGAAAAAGAAACTACACCAGATCTGCACGAACCTCCTGATAATATCCATAAATGACTTGTTTTTGGTAAGAGCCGGACATTACTATATTGAAATTCGGGTGCATGGTACACGTCGGTACTCCAGTGCATTTCTCCCTCTGAGTCAGAATAAATATGTTTTCGAACCCTCTCCTTAAAATTCAAAGTGTATGTTCCCGCCCGAATCTC